AATAGGCTAAACCCCTCTTAATGTCTTTTTGAGCAAGAGCTAAAGTAGCTCCTAAAAAAACTGTTATTATCCCTATAAAAGAGATAAAATTCATTATGTGGGGTATGACTATGAAAAGAGGTATAAGTCGAGCTACAAGAAAAATTCCTGCTGCTACCATCGTAGCAGCATGTATAAGAGCTGAAATAGGAGTCGGCCCTTCCATTGCATCAGGTAACCATACATGAAGGGGAAATTGTGCAGATTTAGCAATAGCACCGCCAAATAATAGAACAGCGCACAAAGTAACAAATAACAAATTGACCTCATTAGTAGAAATCAAGTTATTTAATATTTGGAATAAATCACGAAATTCGAAACTTCCTGTTACCCAATAAAACCCCAAAATACCTAATAATAAACCAAAATCACCAACACGATTAGTTACAAACGCTTTTTGACAAGCCTTTGCTGCAACAGGTCGTGTGAACCAAAATCCTATTAATAGATACGAACACATTCCAACCAATTCCCAAAAAATATAAATTTGTATCAAATTTGAACTAGTAACTAATCCCAACATGGAAGTACTGAAAAAACTCATATAAGCAAAAAATCTCAGATATCCATGATCATGAGACATATAATTATCACTATAAATCAGAACCAAAATTCCAACAGTAGTAATTAATATTGACATAATAGAAGTAAGTGGATCGATTAAGTATCCGAATTCTAAAGAAAAATCATTATTGATAATCCAAGACCATACATATTGATAGACAGAACTGCTATTTATTTGCTGAATAGACAGATTCATGGAAAAAATCATGACTATACTTAACAATAAAACGCTCTGAAAAGCCCACATACGACGAAGACTTTTTGTTGCCGTCGGAAAAAGAAGAAGTCCCAACCCTATTAACATAGGAACTGGAAGTGGAAGAAAGGGTATTATCCACGCATATTGATATGTCTGTTCCATAAAAAAAGTTTTTTATTCTTAATTAATTGTTTCCGATTGACCGGATCTTACCTCTTTCGAAAAAGTCACTAAAAAATCAAGATATGCACTAACTTATTTAATTTAATAATTTTATATTAGTATTTATTCTGAGTCTTTTCAAAATCGTTGAAATATTCAAAACAAGAAGTTACAATTGGTCAAATGATATGACCATGACCAAGTGCCATATAAAATAAAAAGAATCTAAATAAATAGGAAAATTTATATTATTACGATAATTTATCGTCATAATAATTTATAATTAATAAAAATAATAAAACAAGCTTAAAAATTTAAGCTAAAAAGAGTACTTGATGTTCATATGAATTATATGATTAACTAAGGTCATCGGTCTAATGAAATAAAAACTCTTTATTTTAGTTACTTTATTTCAACTCATTAACTAATTCATTATGGGATTGATTGTTTTCCATTTCAATCAAAACAATTTATTATTAAAGTTTAGAAGATTATAGATCTAAAATGAACTTTTTTTATAAAAAAATGGATCCTTTAACAGATTTCTTACTAGTCTCATTCGAATTTTAAAATTTAATTTAGGTGTATTTTTCTCAAGTTTTACTAAAAAAAGACTCACTTTTTTAAGCAAAAGTTTACAATCCTTTGAGGTATTTTATTACATGTAAATAAAGTATAGAATAGAATGACGAAAATAAAGGTCTTTTAGGTTCTTTTTTAAGTTTGATTTCTATCACATAGAAATTCTAAAGATATTACTTTGAGGTATAAACAACGAGAATTAAGAGTTCCAAACCAAAAATTTTTGGTTTTACGAATAGTGTATGGAATCAAAAAATTTTTATGTTATTTCGAGTCATTTTTTATTAAATTTTCACATATATATCTATATTTCTTTTTTATGAAGAGAATCTTTTTTAGATAAAAATAGATAATGAATAAGAAAAAATAATTGGTTTTGAACAATAGATGTCTTTCACATCCAACTATAACAATGAGTAACTTCTTCATTTTTAAATGGCAGTTCCAAAAAAACGTACTTCGATATCAAAAAAGCGTATTCGTAAAAATATTTGGAAAAGGAAAGGATATTGGGCAGCGTTAAAAGCTTTGTCATTAGGGAAATCTCTTTCTACCGGGAATTCAAAAAGTTTTTTTGTACGACAAACAACTAAGTCCTAAAAGATTGGAATAATCAGAATGGATTTGACTCAAAAAATTGGATCAGTAATTATTAATATAAAAAAATTGGCAGTCCTAGACTCTTAATCTTATTCTTATAAGATGTCTAAAAGAAAAATTCTTCTATTTTCTGAAATCTAAAGAAATAAAAAATATTGTATTTTTTTTTAGTATATTTTCAATCATATTTTGGTGGTGGGGAGTCTTATTTTCCCCATCGACCTTTACAATAATGAATGAAAATTTTTTATCTTTCTCGGGAAGGGCAGATATAAGATTTTTAGTTAAAATTAATGAATTGTTGAAACTTATTGATTTCATGAGAAAATTTTTTTTTTCAATTTCTGAAATCTG